TTTTTCTTTTCTACTCTTGTCCTGCCGCTCTATTTTTGTGAATTTAGAATGGTTGATGAATCAAAAAATTTCAATTGAACTTATTTCAATTGGTATTTTTGCTTATCCCCGTCTCGTTTAAAAATTGAAACTTAGGTAAGTGCTTTATAAACATATGTATAAAAAGAACATATTTCATTTAGCTCCTTCATGCCTACTATAACTAGTTATTTCGGTTTTTTACTAGCGGCTTTAACTATAACCTCGGCTTTATTTATAGGTCTGAGTAAGATACGACTTATTTGAAAATTAATTAAATGAACGAACAATTCATAAAATAAAAACTAAAGCTTTCTGTCCTATTCCATATATTCTATAGTTCCTTACCGTGTTAATTATCAATTATTAGTTATTGATTATTGATATTCATGGGCAATAGAGATTAATATTTAGGGATAGATATTACCTTTCTTTTTCTCCTTTCAAATAAATTGAAATGATTGAAGTTTTTCTATTTGGAATCGTCTTAGGTTTAATTCCTATTACCTTGGCTGGATTATTCGTAACCGCATATTTACAATACAGACGTGGTGATCAGTTGGACCTTTGATTAATTAACATCTCTTTTTTTGACTGACCCCCTTTAATTTAAATAACTTTAATTTAAAAATTTTAAATTAAATAATTTAATCCAAGGAGGTCAAATTCTAATTGCTGTTCCATTTTTGTTTTTTTTTTTCAGTTCGGTGTATGTAATTTTCGACCTAACAAGAGCGGAATCACGCTCTGTAGGATTTGAACCTACGACATTGGGTTTTGGAGACCCACGTTCTACCGAACTGAACTAAGAGCGCTTTCTTATCATAATAAATATGACTGTAAAAAAAAAAAAAAGAGGATTCTTTTCTTTTATAACCCCAATACATCGCGCACACCTATACTATCATATATAATATATAGTATGATAAAATGATAGATTATGTATGCTTAATCTTTTTTAATCAATCTAAAACTACTCCTTCGTTACTGCGCAAAGGGGAAGTAATAGGTAGGGATGACAGGATTTGAACCCGTGACATTTTGTACCCAAAACAAACGCGCTACCAAGCTGCGCTACATCCCTTTCAATTGGCCTACAATGTCATTGTAGAGAATCCCTGTCTTGTTTTCCACACCCTTATTTCATCTATTGATATACAAAAATGATCTTTGCTTTTCCTCCTTCTTTTTGGTCTCATATCATATAACAACCATATAATGAATAATAAATGAATACCTTTGGCGGGAATTCTCAGGCGGAAAGGGCCCTATTTTTCTGTTTTAAGAAAGGGAAGATCTTATCTATCGAATCATTGTACATTTTAATTTGAATTTTGAATTAGGAATTCCGGGTACAAATATACAAATACAAGTGGTTTTTAACCACACATACATGTGATTATATATGTATTACCATAATGTAATACGATAAAAAGGAGGATTTTAAATGCGAGATCTAAAAACATATCTTTCCGTAGCACCGGTACTAAGTACTCTCTGGTTCGGTTCTTTAGCGGGTTTATTGATAGAGATCAATCGTTTCTTCCCAGATGCGTTAACATTCCCTTTTTTTTAATTCTACTTATTGGCGCGGGACGGGGCGAAAAAGATTAGATCGAAATACAATCAAATATCTGTGACTACTCCCCCCCCTTTTTTTTTTAGTTTTTTTTTTAGAATTAAAATTTTATAAGTAAATAAGGAAGGTAGAACGAAAAAAGTGGATTCAACCCCACCGAAACTCGTGTTCAAGCTCCACTAGTAGAGCGAAAAGAGAAATGTTGCTGGAACAACAGTATCCTACAAGATACTTAAAGAACGTACTATGATTTGATTCTAAATAGAGTTAGAAATTGTTGTATTACTTATTCTTATTATTTACTATTACTATGAATCTATATTGATTAAATCTATATTGATTTAATATATTGATTGCAACGAAATCTTTCAGAATTTGGTTTTAAGGAAATCTTTCAGAATTTGGTTTTAAGTTAGCAACTTTTATTTATTTTTTTTTTTCATTCCTTTCTTCTTCGCTTTTGATCGGAAACTAGAAAAGTTGGGTGAATTAAAAACTCAAAGGAGGTTCATGGCCAAGAGTAAAGATGTCCGAGTAACGATTATTTTGGAATGTACCAGTTGTGTTCGAAACGGTGTTAATAAGGAATCAACGGGCATTTCCAGGTATATTACTCAAAAAAATCGACACAACACGCCTAGTCGATTGGAATTGAAGAAATTCTGTCGCTATTGTTACAAACATACAATTCACGGGGAGATAAAGAAATAAATCGAATCAAGTGCTCGTATGTCACCCCTTCCCGAGAATATCAAAATATTACATTAGGTATATAATATATAATATATTAAGTATAAGTATATAATTAGAATTCGTTATATATATCATATTTTTTTATATATTTATTTAATTTATTTATATAATAGTCTATAAATTTATTTATAGAATATTCTATATTATTAATATTATTACATATATTTAAATTTTTATATATTTAAATAAAAAATAATAAACTAAACAATACAATAATAAAATAAACAAACCAAATCCTATGTTATTATATTAATTCTATAATTTGAATTTTTTCTGATCAAAATAGGATTTTAGAAATAGAGATAGGATTCTTTTTAGAAATAAGGAATAAAGAAATCATGGATAAATCCAAGCGACTCTTTCTTAAATCCAAGCGATCTTTTCGTAGGCGTTTGCCCCCGATCCAATCGGGGGATCGAATTGATTATAGAAACATGAGTTTAATTAGTCGATTTATTAGTGAACAAGGAAAAATATTATCTAGGCGAGTAAATAGATTGACCTTAAAACAACAACGATTAATTACTATTGCTATAAAACAAGCTCGTATTTTATCTTCGTTACCCTTTCTTAATAATGAGAAACAATTTGAAAGAAGCGAGTCGACCGCTAGAACTACTGCTCTTAGAACCAGAAATAAATAGGCTTACCCCTTTAATTGAATAATTGAATTGTTAATTGTAATTGATTCAAAATTATCAAACATAGACTGATGCTTTATTCAAAAAATCTGATAATCAAAATTGTCGTGTCGTAATAAAAAAGAAATAAAGAAAAGAATCCGGTTGAGGAAGAAAAAGAAATCTTTTTTTATTGAGCGTCTTCGCTCATCTTGTTTTGATGACCTTATCAGATCAGAATTTTTTTTTTATCATATTAATTTCTACTCTACCTTCCTTCCCCGAGTTCATTCTCGAGGGAACCCCATTTCATTTAAAGCATTTCGTTGTATTCCTTCGGATCTCCTTTCCTTATTTTATAATCTCGTTTGAAATCATATAAAGACAATTCCTGTTTGAGATAGCTATTTGTGCAAGTATTTTACGATTCAGAAGCAACTGCTTCTTGTACAGATTGTGTATTAATCTACTATAACTATAGGATACTCCCATTCCGCGAATTACTGCATTTATTCGAGTGATCCACAAACGACGAAAATCCCTTTTTTTCCTATCTCTATCCCGATGAGCCGAAACCAAAGCTCTTATTCTTTGTTGAGTAATAGTTCGAGTAAGTCTTGAATGAGCCCCTCGAAAGCTTGATGCAAATAAACTAATTTTTTTTCGACGTCTCCGAGCTATATATCCCCGTTTAATTCTGGTCATTGAATAAAAGAAATTTTTATGAATAACTAATTCTTTCTTTTCTTTCAGTTATTCTTTTCTATTCTATTAATAACAAAACGGATTCTTCCAATGTATAAAATAAAAATTCCAATGGCTTTTGCTACTATAACCGTCCCGACCACAATTTTTCCTTTTTTCTAGGCATTTATTTCGCCTTGAAATAAGAAATTGTATTGATACTAGGTATCAAAAAAAGCATATTAACTAAAAAAAGGAGTAAATAGAAATGGATAAATAGTGGATTCCATCGTTTCTATGGTTACTTCTTAAACGGTGAGGCCCTCTCTATACACCGGAGCGCATTCCTTCATTTAATTGGTAACTTGTATAGTTCACACTCTTCGGCTCTACTCATAAATTTTCCAGTAATAGATCTTTCACAACGAGATCTATCTTATACAGTAACGGTATGTAAGTATGAGGATTAATTGGATAGCTGACCCTGTTAGTCCGTCCTTTGCAAGAGTCGAAGCATAATCTTTCTTTTTGCTTTTTAAATAGGATTTTCCCCGCTTAATGGATAAGCATTTGCTACCAATGGGGAATTTTTTCTCATCTTAAATTCCAAGATTGGATTTGCGCCAATGGAAACCATAAATTTCATACACAATAGAAGGATATGGTAGATCTTTTAGATAGTGAACGGAAGAATCCCATTCTATTCACTGGTACTGATCGTTGATACTGAAAAAATTCTTTCTTTTTTCTCAGCCCATGATCTGAACAAGTCGCACATACACCCTAGTACATGTTCCTCGGCGCTGAGGACATCCCCCAAGAGCAGGGGATTTCGTGACATTTCTAATTGGCTGTCTTGCATTTCTAATAAGTTGTTTAATAGTTGGCATACTGAATCATATACATAATAGACTGGTTTAGATCGATCCTAACCAGATGATTCTGAATTACTTCTTTTTCTATTTAATAGATTAATAAAATAGAACCCCTTAGGCTTAAGTTAAGAAAGAAAGGAATAAGAGGGATTAAATCAATCTTAATTAAATTGTGGATTGGTGTTAAATCGTTGCTATTGCTATTTGTTATTTAACCGCTACAAGATCCACAATTCCATAAGCTTGGGCTTCCGTTGCTGACATAAAAACATCTCTTTCCATGTCTTCGGATACAACCCATAGGGGCTTGCCCGTTCTTTGTACATAAACTCTTGTGAGGCTTTCGCGAAGTTTCAGTAGTTCTTCCGCTTCCCGGATAAATTCTCCCGTTTGTGCCTCATAAAAAGAACTAGCAGGTTGATGAATCATTACCCTGATGATATAACATAATAAAAGGTTCTTCTAATGCACATAATGAGGCTAGAAGAATAGCTAAAGAATAATAAAAAAAAAGATAGAATTGACCAACCGTACGGGCATTTTTTGCGCATTGCATACGGCTTTACAATGGAATTCTCTTTTTTTCTTTCATCGAAAAAAAGAGAAAATATAGAGTCTATTAGACCCAGATCAATAAATAATCCAATTACCACCCTTCTTTTTTTTTCGGAAAAGTTCAAAAATACTATGATGGCTCCGTTGCTTTATATATTTATGCTTTATATATTTATTTCGTCTGTGATTCAGCAATCCCAAAGTTTCTTTAAAAAAGAAAGAAAAAAATAGTTTTTTTTTTCGTACTCTTTTATAATATAAATATTGTTAATAGCCTCTGTTGTGAAAAGAAAAAAAGTTTGTGACGCTGAGATGGGCCCCCGACAGCTAAGATAAAATTGGAAATGCCCTTTCTCTCATACTACTCTTTCGATACCTAATCTAATATTTTGAAAAAAGAATAAAAAAAATTCATATCGAATTCGAAGTGCCATGCTATTATTACTTACTAATTCATATTTCATATGGCGAAGGCATAGTCTTCTTTTTTCTTTCCATCAAATAATCAAATAAAAAAAACTCATTGGCGCCGAGCGTGAGGGAATGCTATACGTTTGGTAATTTCTCCTCCGGCCAGGAGAAAAGATCCCATTGAAGCGGCTAATCCCATACATATTGTATGTACATCTGGGGGCACAAATTGCATAGTATCATAAATAGCCACTCCGGGTATTACCCATCCGCCAGGAGAGTTTATAAACAAATATAGATCTTTGGTATGATTCTCTAGACTGAGATATACCATAAGACCAATAAGTTGATTCGAGATCTCGCTATCAACCTCTTGGCCTAAAAAAAGTAATCTTTCTCGATAAAGTCGGTTGATTAGGATAAAATTGTATCCCTTAGTAGCCGTACAGGCACCTTTTGATGCATACGGTTCAACAAAAATTGTGAAAAAAATCAATGTGTAGATTTCCAGCCATCCTTTGTTTTTTCTAGCGGGCCTTTTCTAACTTCTAATGTAATGAAGGGGCTTTTTCTTTTCTTACATTTTTAAAATGAAATTCAAAATTAAATTAAAGTAAAGATGAGTTTTGGCCCGTTTTCCTATATTATAGGAAAATTTCGCTAAACTTATCGCACAAACTTTTCATTGATCTATTTTTTTTCATTGGGATTCAATCCAAATCACGATGTCATTTTCTTGTTCCTGAATGGGTTTCATCAATTTTTTATTCCATTTTTTTAGGTTTATGCTCTACTCCGAGTACGGATCTGCCCGATTTTTATTTGCGCATATAGGACAAATGACCCAATACCACGTCTTTTTGCTATGATTTTTTTTACTTTTTTATTTTAATTCCTTTTTCTTTCATGTTTTCCGCCAAATATTCACGTATTTCTCATATTATTCGATTGATTAACAGTTTGAAATCGTTCTTATTTCTAGTTTTTATTTTAAAATAAAAAAGATTTATGATTATGATATAGGTGGTAATCATAAATATATTACCAATTGGGTTTTTTCTAAACGGAGCCTGGATGCTTCATTTTATCGGTCCAACCAAGTCAACCATAAATCATTCTAATTGAAAATATTAATCTGGATACCCCCCCAAAAAAAATGAAATAGATTTCTAATTGCACTTCATTCCACTTCACGCTACAAATTTTTGATAATTCAATCAATCTTTTTTGGGCGAAACAGAGGATATCTCGATCGGGCGAGAGAACGGGGGAATCCCATATGACCCAATATATTTGACAAGTCGCACTATAGGTCAACCCAAACTGCATCTTTATCCCCCGGATTTCGAAAAGGAACTTTTGGAACACCAATAGGCATTAAAGGAAAGAAAAAGAATTCAATACTATATTTCACTTTGATGTGGAAGCGTAATAATGGTCTTAATAATATTGGCCTTTATCATAATCATATTTTATACATAGATAGAATAAGGCCATAAAATAAAGTAAAGAAAGACAGAATGAATGAAAGAGAATTCTTACCAATAGGTCCTTTGAATGATGAACAAATAGGGATGCGTTTATTCATAAAAAATAGGATCAACCCCCATTGCATATTGATACTTATCGGGTATAGAATAGATCTGCTTCTCTTTTTTCTTCTGAGCCGAATTCTTCCCTTATTACTAATGGAATAGAACAAATATTAATCCTTTCTCCGAAAGAATCCACCGAAAAGGGAAAAGGGAAGGTATTCCAATGCAATAAAGTTACATAGTGTCTATTTTTCGTTGATAAAGGGGTATTTCCATGGGTTTGCCTTGGTATCGTGTTCATACTGTCGTATTGAATGATCCCGGTCGCTTGCTTTCTGTTCATATAATGCATACGGCTCTGGTTGCTGGTTGGGCCGGTTCAATGGCTCTATATGAATTAGCTGTTTTTGATCCCTCCGATCCTGTTCTTGATCCAATGTGGAGACAAGGTATGTTTGTTATACCCTTCATGACTCGTTTAGGAATAACCAATTCATGGGGTGGTTGGAGTATTACAGGGGGGACTATAACAAATCCGGGTATTTGGAGTTACGAAGGTGTGGCCGGAGCACATATTGTGTTCTCTGGTTTGTGCTTCTTGGCAGCTATCTGGCATTGGGTATATTGGGATCTAGAAATTTTTTGTGATGAGCGCACAGGAAAACCTTCTTTGGATTTGCCCAAGATTTTTGGAATTCATTTATTTCTTTCAGGAGTGGCTTGCTTTGGTTTTGGCGCATTTCATGTAACAGGATTGTATGGTCCTGGAATATGGGTGTCCGACCCTTATGGACTAACTGGCAAGGTACAACCTGTAAATCCGGCGTGGGGCGTGGAAGGTTTTGATCCTTTTGTTCCGGGAGGAATAGCCTCTCATCATATTGCAGCAGGGACATTGGGCATATTAGCGGGCTTATTTCATCTTAGTGTCCGCCCGCCCCAACGTTTATACAAAGGATTACGTATGGGAAATATTGAAACCGTCCTTTCCAGTAGTATAGCTGCTGTCTTTTTTGCAGCTTTTGTTGTTGCCGGAACTATGTGGTATGGTTCAGCAACTACCCCCATCGAATTATTTGGTCCTACTCGTTATCAATGGGATCAAGGATACTTCCAGCAAGAAATATATCGAAGGATTAGCGCTGGGTTAGCCGAAAATCAAAGTTTATCAGAAGCTTGGTCTAAAATTCCGGAAAAATTAGCTTTTTATGATTACATTGGCAATAATCCGGCAAAGGGAGGATTATTCAGAGCGGGTTCAATGGACAACGGGGATGGAATAGCCGTTGGTTGGTTAGGGCACCCTATCTTTAGAGATAAAGAAGGGCGTGAACTTTTTGTACGTCGTATGCCTACTTTTTTTGAAACATTTCCGGTTGTTTTGGTAGACGGAGACGGAATTGTTAGAGCGGATGTCCCTTTTAGAAGGGCAGAATCAAAGTATAGTGTCGAACAAGTAGGTGTAACTGTTGAGTTCTATGGCGGCGAACTAAATGGAGTGAGTTATAGTGATCCTGCTACTGTGAAAAAATATGCTAGACGTGCTCAATTGGGTGAAATCTTTGAATTAGATCGTGCTACTTTGAAATCCGACGGTGTTTTTCGTAGCAGTCCAAGGGGTTGGTTTACTTTTGGGCATGCTTCGTTTGCTTTGCTTTTCTTCTTCGGACACATTTGGCATGGTGCTAGAACCCTGTTCCGAGATGTTTTTGCCGGTATTGATCCAGATTTGGATGCTCAAGTCGAATTTGGAGCATTCCAAAAACTTGGAGATCCAACTACAAGAAGACAAGTAGTCTGATGCAAGACTGCTTTGTTATTTTTCGCTTCTATTTTCTATTTGGGATTTGACATAGGCTGTTGGAAAAATCTTGATTCAAATCGCTGCCTTTTCTTTGATTCTTGTTCTTTCTTTATTTTATTCGGGAGATGATTCCAAATAAACAGGTACGGAAGCTATAATTGTAAACCACGATCGAGTTTATGGAAGCATTGGTTTATACATTCCTCTTAGTATCTACTCTAGGGATAATTTTTTTCGCTATCTTTTTTCGAGAACCGCCTAAAGTTCCAACTAAAAAATGAAATGATTTTTCATTATCTCAATTGAAGTAATGAGCCTCCCAATATTGGGGAGGCTCATTACTTCAATTAGTCCCCGTGTTCCTCGAACGGATCTCTTAATTGTTGAGAGGGTTGCCCAAAGGCAGTATATAAGGCGTACCCAGTAAAACTTACAAGTAAACCAGATATAGAGATGGCGACTAAGGTTGCTGTTTCCATTATTATATAAATAAAATTTCAAGATCACAATGGATCTATGATAAGATCGTTTATTTACAGCGGAATGATATACAAAGTCAACAGATCTCACTGAATACAAAATAAGATTTATGGCTACACAAACCGTTGAGGGTAGTTCTAGATCTGGTCCAAGACGAACTGTTGTAGGGGATTTTTTGAAACCATTGAATTCGGAATATGGTAAGGTAGCTCCTGGATGGGGAACGACTCCTTTGATGGGTGTCGCAATGGCTTTATTTGCGATATTCTTATCTATTATTTTGGAGATTTATAATTCGTCCGTTTTACTGGATGGAATTTCACTGAATTAGATTCACAAGAACCACGAAGCCTCGCTTTTCAATACAAAAAGTGAAACTTTTAGTTATCGGATTGTTTTTAGCCCATTCTATTTCGGTAGTTCGACCGTGAAATTTATTTGTTTCTGTATTTCCGGAATATGAGTGTGTGACTTGTTATAATTGATCCTATTGATAGTACAGAAAATGGGTCTGTCATCTTGATCGAGATAGTTTTATCCCGTCGGATAGTTATTCTAGTATCTGGAGCACGGAATATATGAAATGGATCAAAAAGTATTTGAACTATGATTCATACTTAATATTCAAACCTCGCGGCCGGACTCAAAAAAAATACAAAGAAAAAGTTATATTATTTATAAATCTT